TTCATAATGTATTTCATGAATCTAAGTGGAATAAGCAAAGTGGATTCCTTGTTGGTTAGTCGAGTTCCAATGAAAACCACACAATTGAAGGAAATGTCCGAATTTGCTATTTAGAAAATCAATAAACTAAGGTTTTGTCGTTCTAGATATCGGATTCAACGGAAACAATTACAGCAGTAGGGGGGGGGGAAATCAAAAAACAAGTCGAGCAAAATTATACAAAGTTATATATAAGTTGCTACCCCCCCCCTTAGTCTTTCTTTAATTGAATTTCGTTTGATTAGACGGAAGTTACTTAAAAACTTCCGCTTTCTTTAAAAGATTCTGAACAGTTCCTGTGGGTTGAGCACCTTTTTCAAGGAAATATAGAATAAGAGGAACGTTTAAATAAGTTTGATTCTTCATTGGATCATAAAACCCCACTTTTCTAAGATCTTTTCCTTCTCTTCGGCATCGAACATCAATTGCAACGATTCGATAGACGGCTCATTGGGATAAATGTAGATGACCAACACCCCCCCTAGAACCGTATAGGAAGTTTTCTCCTCGTACGGCTCGAGAAAAATGATTTGCTTCGAAGTTTTGTCTATGTATGCAATTCTAATAAATTAAATGACAAATGGGCCTAGAAAATCAATTAGACTCTGATTTCAGTCTTTTTTCCTTCCTGAAAATGAAAAAGAAACCATTCGTACTCATAACTCAAGTTGGATAACTCTCAAATAGCTCAAAGGAAAAATCTTTAGTCACTTTCATTTATTGAGTGGTCTTTAACCCCTTTTGTTTTGTTTGTCTTTTGTCTCGTTTCAAATTCTATTTGGATTCTTTAGTCTGATCCAATTAGTGAGACTATCGAGACAATTAAAAAGGTCTTTCCTTGTTCTTAGATCCTTTATCCTTATTTTAAATCATTGGGTTTAGACATTACTTCGGTGCTTCTTAATCCTTTCAAAGTGGCAGCAACATACCCCTTTTTTGATTTCTTTCTATCAAAGAATCCTACGGACAGTTGATTCACGTGTGATACACTTTGAATCGAAAAAGTTTGCTAAATTCTAACAAGTCTTGCTTTTGAATTGGAAACTTGCTCGAATTGGATCCTTTCGATTTCTATATATGGAAGATACGTTTACGAAGTTGTTCCGATTAATTGGCATTAACCCTAGATCCTTGCCCCCGAGAAATGAATTAATCCTTTCTACTCGAGCTTCATCGTGGACTATTTACAACCCAACAAAAAATCGAGTGTAACAGAACAAACAATGTCGAGCCAAGAGCACTCTCATCCTTAGATAAATCGAAAATGGTGGATGGAAAAATCCATAACGGATCGTGTCCTTCAAGTCGCACGTTGCTTTCTACCACATCGTTTCAAACGAAGTTTTAACATAATATTCCTCTAATTTGGAACCGGTATGGAATTGATTCAATTATGGAATCATGAATAGTCATTGGTTCAGTTGTACATAGACATCGTAATCTAGGCTTTTTCTTCTATATATGATAATATGATATGAAACGATTTTTCTGAAAAAGTCTTAGCAAGACAGCATCTTTCACATACATAAATAATATATAGATAATATAGATAATAGCAAGAAATCGAAATATATAAACGAATAACTCTTTTAATCTGCATCTTCAAGTGACTCAACAGGATAGATTAAACGATTTCCTACTTTTTGAGTACCAAATAAAGATTCCACTTACAAGCAATCATTAAAAATATTTAATAAAAATAGTTCTAATTGAAATTGAAAAAGTTTCCTATTTAGACATCATTATTTAATTTGAAGAAAATTGGACAATAAGCATGACGTTTGATCTTCATAGGAAGATAAGTCTTTCTTTTTGAATTGACTCATCACTTTTAAATAGATAAAAGAAAAACGAAATCCAATTTTTTTTCATGAGATGGATAAAAAAATGATCTAAGTTCAGATTTGAATCTTTATTCTTTTCATCTGATTACGAAAATCAAATTACGAAAATCAAAAAAATAAGGAGGGTTTTTCGTATCTATCAGATAGACTGAAGAGTTGTCACTGTTATAGATATTCTATTCTATAATATAGAATTTAAATAATTTAAGGTATCAAAAATCTTTTTCACAAAAACCGAAAAATTATTGTCATTGAAATAGAACGATACATACCATATAAGCGAAATATTTCCTCATTTTATATATTTTAGATGATATATATTTATAGATTTTGTTTAACATGGGATTAAGTAATATTTCACAATAATCGACTCTTATCATAAAGTGAATAAAAGGGTGATAGGGGAAATCACCCCTGCCTCAATTGTTCTGTAGATTTCCAATTTTTACTTAGAACCAAACACGAAATACCTAAATAAAATGAGATTCAAAGAAAATATATCGGCTCCATAACATATTTCTATATGATATGTAACTTGATCATTTGTTAATGAGATTCGAACAGACACAGATATTAAAATAAATACGGATTTACTCCTATCCACTGACTTACTTCTT